TAGCTATAGGAATATGTGCATAAGATAAGAGAAAGACCCCACTCGGTATCTGATTTGTTATGTGTAACAATTTCGGTTCTGGGGTTTACATATAGACATATATGGTGTTATAATTGAAAATTGAGATTTAAATGGAAAAGGATTGATTTTTGAAAATAATTGATACTGATTAGTCGTAAATCAATTGGCTTTTATTATGCCATTAAGAAAAGACACAATTTGAGATACAAAATAATTTAATTAAGAACCGTTCGTTCACTAATTCAAAGTAAATAGGTAATGGTTCCTATTCAAAGTAAATGGGTAATGGTTCCTACTCTAAATTTTAAAATCTATGACCGGAAATCTATTTTTTTGCATTTCAATAGAAAAGGGAAGGGAAGTTTTTAAGCCATGTATGTTTTGAGATACAATGAATCAAAGAGAATAATCGAAACCGGATCCAATAAAAAATGGGGATTCGTTTTTGGAAAGGGATAAGTACAATGGGATTCAAGATTAAAAAAGAAAATTAGTAATTGTAATTTTAGTAATTGTAATTAAAGTATAGATAATATTTTTATGCATATTTTTGATCGGATTTGGCGGCATGGCCAAGTGGTAAGGCGGGGGACTGCAAATCCTTTATCCCCAGTTCAAATCTGGGTGTCGCCTGATCAACAAATTGGGATTTCTTATTCTGTTGATCTAACTCAAGGAATTCTTGCTTCGCAGAAGCAAAAGTATAAGCAGAGGCAAAGGACTGGGCGTATCCATTCTTTATTTTTAGAATCCGTAGGGTTCTAGAAAAGAAAAAAAAAAGAATGGAATGTATGTAATAGTGGTAATGGTGTCTCCTGATTCTTTCACAGAAAGAAAGACAATCCCATAGATAGTTTTCTATCTTGATGGTATATTTTTTTTTTATATCTTTTGTTTATAAAAAAGTAACAAACAAAACAATAGGTCTTACTAGTCCTACATCTTTTCCATTCTAAGGACTCCTTTCCTTTGATATTTCCAAAGAAAGGGTGTGTGTATCATATTTGTGCTTAATGCTTCCCGATTCTACCGGAAATCCAATAATATGTAATTTGTTACGATTGAATTGGCTCATCAATTCAATCACTTTTAATCAGAATTTTATTTTGACTCTGCGCCATTGATTCCACTATGATTATTGATCAATAATCATAGCGGAATCATTCCTTGATAGAGATAGGAGACATAATTTACATGGATATAGTAAGTCTCGCTTGGGCTGCTTTAATGGTAGTCTTTACATTTTCTCTTTCGCTCGTAGTATGGGGAAGGAGTGGACTTTAGAGGTACTACCATATTGTAAATTGATCTATATTATAGAAAGTAAAACCTATATTATATCCGTATCCAATCCTAGATAGTGTGCAGAAGGAACTATATAGTTCCTTCTGCACACTATCTCAGATCTCAGACACTTCTTGATTCCAGCCCGATCATTTCATTTAATTTAAGACTTGGAGTTTAATTCCCTTTATTTCATTTCTTCAATCATTGACAAGAGCTAATAGTTCAAGTTTCATTCAAATTAATCATTTTGACTGACTGTTTTTACGTAGATGATAAGTAAAAAAGCGGTAGGAACTAGAATGAACAGTGCAGTAGCAATAAATGCGAGAATATTGACTTCCATAATCTCATTTTTGTTTTTTTGCTTTGCAATAACTCGGGATCTAATCCCATAGAGATGAGAAATTTGACTCCTGTAAATTCAATAGGGTGAATTGTATCCTGATGATATTGAATCGGATCAATATTATGAATAACAATATATCTGATCTATCAAATCGATTAATCGTCGAGAATTGAATAGTATAACATAGGAAAAGCCTTTATCCATACTAAATCAAAAATAGGATTCCTAATTTAATTCCAATATGGACTCCCATTGAATTTTTCATCCTTTTCCACTATTTCTTTTTTATAAGCTACCCTCTTCCTTATACAATTCTCCTTCCTTATACTTATTTATACATACAATTAATTATCTGATGAGGTATCATATGACCGGTATTCAATAGGTCACATGTAGCCCCAAACAAAACAGTAGAAGTGAGATGGAAAAAGGGCGGGTTAAAAGATCTAATATTCCAACATATTTACGAGAAAGGAGAGTCGTTGCTTGGTCTTTTATTAATATAAAATAAAATCCTCTTCTCTTTCTTGGATTGGAGTAGAAACACATACATCAAAAATTCAGCATGCAATTTGAATGAGAATGAGATAGATTTTTTTTTTCAATTAGTAATTGAGGATACACAAGTCGGAGCTAGAAAAGGGGTGCGGTTTAAAAAAGTGCTCTGTTCTGTCGAGATAATTATGTATGTTAAGTTCATTGTGTATTGAACAACAAAAGAATACAATTTGTATATGTACTCCTGGTAAAAATATGGGCACTCTACTCCATTTTATTGTTCAAGAACAGTCGAGTCCAAAAGAAAGTCAGACACATATAGATGTATATGTCTTAAAATACTAACTT